ATGGCTAAGGAAGGGTGCTCACGGGAACAGATCCAGTGGAGACGGGGTGGGGCCTGTAGCTCAGAAGGATTAGAGCACGTGGCTACGAACCACGGTGTCGGGGGTTCGAGTCCCTCCTCGCCCAAAGCCTTAAAATGAAAGGCCCTTGACTTTTCCTATGGGGGTAGGAAAGTCATGATCGAGATAGCGAACGCAGAGTTCTATAACTTGGGGTATAGTACAGAATTTGATAAAAGAAGCTCTTTTGCAATAGAAACAAAGATGGGGAAGGGGTTACCTCCTGCTAAGGCAAAGCCTTTATTTAATGAAATTCTTTATTCTTTCATTAAGAACTAATCCAATCTCCCCAAGTAGGATTCGAACCTACGACCAATCAGTTAACAGCCGACCGCTCTACCACTGAGCTACTGAGGAACAACCGCAGATTCTACCTCTTAGAGTTCAACTTTTGTTCTCAACCAATAAACAATAGAAGTCCCAAGCTTACTTCGTAACTCTCGGAACTTCGTCGTAGTGTCGTCTCATTTCATATATGCAAGATAGTATTCTCATATCATCAATATTTTTATATTATACTATAATATATATGCAAGATGATATTTCCATATCATCAATATATGAATAATATATGAATTTCTGACGAATATATATAATATATTACTTGACAATTAATATTAGTTCTATTATAATAGAACTATATATTCTAAAAAAAATTTTTCATTTCTTTTTAATATTATTAACTTTTTCTTTTTTTGTTACTTGACTTGACATATTGTTACTTGACTTTACATATAATAATATTAATATTATTATAGAACTATAAAAGAAATTTTTCATTTCTTTTTAATATTATTAACCTTTTCTTTATTTATACTAAAAAAAGTGCAATCAAACCTATGAACAAAAAACATGAAAAGAAATCCTTTTCGTTTCATACTATCAATACTAAAAAAAATATTGGTATTTTTAGTAACTAGAATTCTAATTCTAGTTATATTATTAATTGTTGTTACTTGGTCTCGGGCACCCATTATTATACCCTCAATGGTTGCCCCCTCAACTACCTGTTATTTTTTTCGAAATATTAAAAAAAGTGCAATCAAACCTATAACCAATAAACATGAATGGAAATCTGTTTCCTTTATCCGCCAAAGTCGTAGTTTACATTATGGTCGTTTCGTGCTATTATTATTTTTGTTTTTTAGAGGAAATTAAGAAAATAATATAAAGAACAAAGTTTCTTTTTTTCAATTTGAGAAATACCAAAGTTCGACAAGGGCCTTGGTTACAATGTATTTAGACCTGTTTTTGATAACTTAGATCTATAGGACATAGAATGACAATCAATCTTTACCATGCAAAAAAAGGAGTAAAAAAACCTGTGACCAAGAAACATGAATATTCCTGAGCCATACAATCATGAAACTTTTCTTTTTTTCGAAATACTAAAAAAAGTGCAATCAAACCTATGACCAAGAAACATGAATGGAAATCTGTTTCCTTTATCCGCCGTAGTTTACATTATGGTCGTTTCATACTATCAATACTAAAAAAAATATTGGTATTTTTAGTAACTAGAATTCTAATTCTAGTTATATTATTAATTGTTGTTACTTGGTCTCGGGCACCCATTATTATACCCTCAATGGTTAAGTAATCACTTACGCGATACGACTATACGGAATAGCGATATCATGTTGCTGGAGTTCAACGAGATTAATAAATCTTATAAAATCTTTAGAATTTTTCATGCGAATGATTCAATTTAATCATAACGAAGAGTTCTACTTGCAGAAATAAAAGGAACACGTATAACACATGCTACATTTCAATTGAAAGAAAAACAAGAAAAATCTTTTCATCAATATAGTACTATACCTGAATCTATAGATGAAATATTACAAAATCTCAAGACAATTGTCTTGAAAAGCCTCACCAATCAAGTTATCAAAGCATCAATATCGATTTCGGAGAGTGGTCCAATGCTTTTTACTGCCAAAAATAGAAACCTACCGGATTTTGTTCACATAGTCAACGAAGACCAACCTATTGCGTATATAACAGGACCAATAGATTTATCAATTGAATTGATATTAGAACGAGATAGAGGGTATCACCCTCGACACAGTGTCGTCAATGACAATGTCAAATATGGCGATTATAGCGATGAAAATTGCAGTTTTACTTTTCCCATAGATAGCACATTTACTCCTGTGCACAGTGTCGTCAATGACAATGTCAAATATGGCGATTATAGCGATGAAAATTGCAGTTTTACTTTTCCCATAGATAGCACATTTACTCCTGTGCTACAGGTCAATTATACGTATCATGCGAATAAACCGTATTATGATCCGCTTAAAAAAAAAATTGACTCCGAGGAAATACTATTTCTCGAGATATACACGAATGGAAGTTTGACTCCTGTAGAAGCACTTCGTGAAGCTTGTCTTCATTTGATTGATTCTTTTCAAATTTTGCCCCTCTTATGAAGAAGAAAATCTCTTTTTGAGAGAAAGGGTTGTTAAGGATTTCTTTTTGATATTTCAACCAATTTTTCAGAAATATCTGCGTATGGATATACAAAAGTTAAAAGTTATGATATAATATAAAACAAATACTTATTCATTTTACCATCCATATTTTTTTGCAAAAAAAGGACATATAATGAATAAAATATTCTTTTTCTGAAAAAAAGGAGGAGATTTATGAAAAGAGAATTACTATGTTCCTTTCTATTCGGTTTATGGAATCATTGGAAGAGAAACGAAAAAATATCGAGAAAAAATTACTTGAAGAAGAACTAGATCTAGAGGAACTAGATCTAGAGGAACTGAATAAAATGAATGAAGATAAACTCGATTCAGATGAAGAGGAAGTCAACAAATTGATTGGAAAGAAATATACTCGAAACGAAATAGAGCAACTATTTCTTCTTGCAGAAATAGAATCATCAGGAGAAATAGAAGAAAAAGAAAAAAACCTTGCTTATGATGAAGATGCTAATCAAAATTCAAAAAAATCAATGAAATCAACAGAATCTAAGGAATCACAAGAATCAGAGGAATCAACAGAATCTGAGGAAGATATACCTTACATGGATAAGGTCGAAATAGAATCATCAGGAGAAATAGAAGAAAAAGAAAAAAACCTTGCTTATGATGAAGATGCTAATCAAAATTCAAAAAAATCAATGAAATCAACAGAATCTAAGGAATCACAAGAATCAGAGGAATCAACAGAATCAACAGAATCTGAGGAAGATATACCTTACATGGATAAGGTCGATTCTTATCAAAGAAAAACAGGTTTGACTGACGCTGTTCAAACAGGAATAGGTCAATTCGACGGTATCCCTGTAGCACTTGCGGTTATGGATTTTGAGTTTATCGGAGGAAGTATGGGATCGGTAGTGGGTGAAAAAATAACCCGTCTAATTCAATATGCTACGAGAAAATCCTTACCTCTCATCATTTGTTGTGCTTCTGGAGGAGCTCGTATGCAAGAAGGAAGTTTCAGCTTAATGCAGATGGGTAAAATATCTTCGACTTTATTGAATTTTCAATTCCATGAAAACTTATTTTTAGTGTCACTTCTGACATCACCTACAACAGGTGGTGTCACAGCCAGTTTTGGAATGCTTGGCGATATAATTATTGGTGAACCAGATGCAACCATTGCATTTGCAGGTAAAAGAGTGATTGAAGAAGTAATGAAGATCGAAGTACCCGAGGGTGTACAGGAAGCTGAATACTTATTGGAAAAGGGCTCATTAGATTCAATTGTACCGCGTAATCTTTTCAAAGGTGTTCTTAGTGAATTATTCGCATTCCACGGTTTAAATAGAGGAGGTTTATGAAAAAAGAATTTATATGTTACTTGATATTAGATTTATGGAATCATTTTGTTCTATTTTTTATTATCTTTTGCTCATTTTGGTTTGAGCCACGATTTTATATCGTGGAATTTGATTATTTCACGAACAATTTTGAATTGTACATTTTTTTCTATGTGTTCTATAAATTTGTTATAGAGATTTTTCTCTATTTTATAGGATACATTTTCAAAATGTTCAAATTTCGAAATATTCAGTTCGAAAACCAAATTGAGCAATATGCTAAGCTCATTCACGGGCTTATGCTAGCCTATACATTAATGTCCATTAATGAAGATGAGCTAATGGAATTAATGTATAGCGGTTTTTTTATATTTCGATTCATTTTTTTGAATTGGAAATCAAGATTTCGTATTGATTTTCAATTCAAAGTCTTTTATCGCAGATTCTTGATTATATTGATTATCATCCTGATTTTCAAGATAATCAATAACTTTTTTTTTAAGTGATAAATTTGAAATAAACTCTGACATCACCTACACCAGGTGGTGTCAGTTTTGGAATGCTTGGCGATATAATTATTGGTGAACCAGATGCAACCATTGCATTTGCAGGTCTGGAAAAAAGAATGATTCTTTCTTTTAATGGGTCTTCTCCTTTTCTTTCTTTGACACTTTCTTTATTTTCATATGAGTCATTTGAAGAAGAAAATCTCTTTTTGAGAGAAAGGGATGAAAAGGATTTTGATATTTCAACCAATTGATATACAAAAGTTAAAAGTTATGATATAATATAAAACAAATACTTATTCATTTTACCATCCATATTTTTTTGCAAAAAAAGGACATATAATGAATAAAATATTCTTTTTCTGAAAAAAAGGAGGAGATTTATGAAAAGAGAATTACTATGTTCCTTTCTATTCGGTTTATGGAATCATTTTGTTCTATTTTTTATTTTACTCATTTTGGTTTGAACCATGATCAACACAACATAGGTCATTGAAAGGATCTAGCACAACTCACCAAAGCACAAAAGCCAGGATCTTTCAGAAAGTTGATTCCTTTTCAAGAGTGCATAACCGCATGGATAAGCTTACACTAACCCGTCAATTTTGGATTCAATTGGGTATTTTCCTTGGGAGGTATCGGGAAGAGATTGAAATGGAATAATATAGATTCATAGGTTCTCTATTGATTCTATTCCTATGGGATAGAATCAATAGAGAAATCAAAATGAAATCAAGAAGTAGGAGATAGAAAGGATTCAAAATGAATAAATTAAAACTCATAAAGAAAGTATTTTGTCTTTTTTCTATTCTGAATTATTGATTCTGACCTCGATACTTAAGAAATTGGGTAAGCTAAACCCAACCGATAATATGGGATTCTATCCCGTCTGAGTTCTGATAAGAAATCATCTTATATCGTATATTAGAACTCACTTTGTCTTATTTTGAATCAAAAAAGAAGACTCGTATGAAACCAAAAAAGAATACTCGTATGAAACCAAAAAAGAATACTCGTATGAAACAAGTTCAAGTTAGAAAGAGAATCTTTCTTTTTTAGAAAGAAAGATATAATTTTCCATATCTATCTTTCTTAATATTTTTTATCATTTCTTTTTTTCAGTTTTTTTCCTATTGACAAATTCTATTTGATCTATAGATAGATCCATAGATCAGTTTAATCTAATTAGAGTTTTTATAGACTGCCCTATGTTAGGGGCATTTGAATCTTTGGTTCTTTCATATATTTTGAAATGCAGCCCGGTTCCGATATATACCACTCTGATAGGTCCTGTGGGATTAGGAACCGCTTTTATTCTCGCAGGAGGAACACAGGGGAAACGGGCTGCATTTCCGAACTCTATGATTTCTTTTAAGACTCCGAACTTCGTTGATCTAAGTATTGTTCCGAATCATTCGTCGATTTTTAAAAACTTACGAGATAAACGCAAACTGGTTGATAAATTTTTAAGTGTTTGTGCCAAAAGCACAAGCTACTCGGAACATGAGCTACTGGAATAATATAGATTCATAGGTTCTCTATTGATTCTATCCCTATGGGATAGAATCAATAGAGAAATCGAAATGAAATCAAGAATCCAGGAAAAAAGGAAATCAAAAAAGAAGTAGGAGATAGAAAGGATTCAAAATGAATAAATTAAAAATCATAAAGAAAGTATTTTGTCTTTTTTCCATTCTGAATTATTTATTCTGACCTCGATACATAATAATTTGGATAAACTACTATAGGAGATTAATATGGCACTAATATATAGTCCAGCGTACATAGTCGAACAAATCGACGAACGTACGTTCCAGGCCTCCTTGTCCGGGACTAATTGGATAGTGAAATGCTATCTATCTCATTCACTCCTATTATTCCACAAGAAGAAAATAAGCGTTCTGTTGAATTTCTCAGTTTCTTTAATAAGATAAATAGGGCTGTTATAATTAGCAGCTTTTCAAAAAAGTTCTACTATTCCTCCGTAATAGTACGTACATGTTTTCAAAAAGACAATTATGATTCTTTGATTCGTTTTTTTCTTTTATGTTCATACAGCGATTTATATATATATAACTATAACCTAGATAAAAACCTAGATAAAAAATATAAGCTAAATATAGGATATCCTATTTTAATTAAAGCATTTATAGTTTTAAGATTGGAAATCCACGAAAAAGAATTGGAAATCCACGAAAAAAAAAAACAAAGCAAAAAAAAAAAAAAAATCCACGAAAAGGACAAACGTTACAATTTTTTAATAAAAGATATAAAAGAGGAATTTTCTATTGCTCAGAGTGCTTATGATAATAGAAATTTAGAATACCAACAGAATCTTAAGCCAGAGGAGCCAGAGGAGCCAGAGGAGCCAGAGGAACCAGAGGAGCCAGTTGATCCAAAGGATGTATTTGCGCCATTCGGTCATTTATGGACTATGTGTGAAAATTGTGAGACATCCATTTACAAACAATATGCGCAAAAAAACAAATATATTTGTCAACATTGTGGATATCATTTACGAATGGATAGTTTCGATCGAATCGAATCTTTTATTGATGCGGGTACTTGGGATTCTATGGATGAGAATATGGTTTCTACTGATCCCTATGAGATTCTTAGAAAAAACCTTGCATCTGCTTCAGACGATTCTGAGGAATTTATGAAATCACAAGAATATGGGAGGGCCATATGAAAAATAACATCAAAAATATTTTTATTTTGAGGATCATCAAGAATTCTCGAAATATGATAAAATCAATCCAATCTCAAGAGATGAGATTGATTTTAAGAATATCGGTGTATATTTGTATAGGAATAATATTATTAATTATCTTAATAAAGATAATTAAAATTATTATTCCTAGATTGAAACCGGCATATTCAATAAGTCCATTTACAAACAATATGCGCAAAAAAACAAATATATTTGTCAACATTGTGGATATCATTTACGAATGGAGAGTTTCGATCGAATCGAATCTTTTATTGATGCGGGTACTTGGGATTCTATGGATGAGAATATGGTTTCTACTGATCCCTATGAGATTCTTAGAAAAAATCTTGCATCTGCTTCAGACGATTCTGAATAATTTATGAAATCACAAGAAGCAAAATAGTATCATACCTGATATAAGAGAATTTTTGGATAAAATATTACAAATGCAGATAAAAGAGTGATTGAAGAGATCTATCTCCTTCTATCCAAATCAAATCCTCCATTTGATTTGGATAGAATAAGAAAGTAGTATATGAATCAATCCAAGTTTTTGTGTATACTAATACTAGATTGAAATAATTTAACTGGCATAATCCTGATTTTTTTATTTTTCCTGATGGGAAAAATCATCCATGAAAAAGAAAGAAAAAAGATAGAAAAATTTGGTTTTTTATGGTCAAAAATTCATTCACTCCTATTATTCCACAAGAAGAAAATAAGCGTTCTGTTGAATTTCTCAGTTTCTTTAATAAGATAAATAGGGCTGTTATAATTAGCAGCTTTTCAAAAAAGTTCTACAAAAAAGATTTTTTATCGGAAAGGGGTCTACGAAAAATTCTGGGAAAACGTAAACGGTTGCTGGCTTATTTGTCAAAGAAAAATCGAGTACGTTATAATAAATTAATTGATCAGTTGAATATTCGAGAGTCACAAACTCGTTAATTTCATTGTTTGAATTTTTTTTAGTAGTATTCGATTTTTCATTTTGATGAGCCTCACTTTGAGGAATTCATAGAATAATGAATTCAGGAAGAAAAGATATGACTGTACCGGTTACAAGAAAAGATCTCATGATAGTCAATATGGGTCCTCACCACCCATCAATGCATGGTGTTCTTCGACTGATCCTTACTCTCGATGGTGAAGATGTTATTGATTGTGAACCCATATTGGGCTATTTACACAGAGGAATGGAAAAAATAGCGGAAAACCGAACAATTATACAATATCTACCTTATGTAACACGGTGGGATTATTTAGCTACTATGTTCACAGAGGCAATAACGGTAAATGCACCAGAAAAATTGGAAAATGTTCAAGTACCTCAAAGAGCTAGCTATATCCGAGTTATTATGCTGGAATTGAGCCGTATAGCTTCTCATTTGTTATGGCTTGGACCTTTTATGGCAGATATTGGTGCACAGACTCCTTTCTTCTATATTTTCAGAGAGAGAGAATTGATATACAATCTATTCGAAACCGCCACAGGTATGCGAATGATGCATAATTATTTCCGCATCGGAGGGGTAGCTGCTGATCTACCTTATGGATGGATAGAGAAATGTTTTGATTTCTGCGATTATTTCTTAACAGGAGTTGTTGAATATCAAAAACTGATTACACGGAATCCCATTTTTTTGGAACGAGTGGAAGGAGTGGGCATTATTCGTGGAGAAGAAGCAGTAAATTGGGGTTTATCCGGGCCAATGTTACGAGCTTCTGGAATCCAATGGGATCTTCGTAAAGTTGATAATTATGAGTGTTACAATGAATTCGATTGGGAAATCCAATGGCAAAAAGAAGGAGATTCATTAGCTCGTTATTTAGTACGAATCGGTGAAATGAGGGAATCCATAAAAATGATTCAACAGGCTCTAGAGGGAATTCCTGGAGGACCCTATGAGAATTTAGAAGTCCGACGCTTTGATAGAGCAAAGAATTACGAATGGAATGATTTTGCATATAGATTTATAAGTAAAAAACCTTCACCCAATTTTGAATTGTCGAAACAAGAACTTTATGTGAGAGTGGAAGCCCCAAAAGGGGAATTAGGGATTTATTTGATAGGAGATAATAGTGTTTTCCCCTGGAGATGGAAAATTCGTCCACCCGCTTTTATCAATTTGCAAATTCTTCCTCAGCTAGTTAAAAGAATGAAATTGGCTGATATCATGACGATATTAGGTAGTATAGATATCATTATGGGAGAAGTTGATCGTTAAAATGATAATTGATACGACAGAAGTACAAACTATCAATTCTTTCTCCACATTGGGATTTTTCAAAGAAGTCTATGGACTGATATGGATTGTACCTATTTTGACCCTGATATTGGGAATCACCATAGGGGTACTAGTAATTGTTTGGTTAGAAAGAGAAATATCTGCAGCGATCCAACAGCGTATTGGGCCTGAATATGCTGGTCCGTTGGGAATTCTTCAAGCTATAGCAGATGGGACTAAATTACTTTTGAAAGAGGATCTCCTCCCATCTCGAGGAGATATTCGTCTGTTTAGTGTTGGACCGTCTATAGCAGTCATATCAGTTCTACTAAGCTATTTAGTAATTCCTTTTGAGTATCGTCTTGTTTTAGCTGATCTCGATATAGGTGTTTTTTTATGGATCGCCATTTCAAGTATTGCTCCTATTGGTCTTCTTATGTCAGGATATGGATCGAATAATAAATACTCCTTTTCAGGTGGTCTACGAGCTGCTGCTCAATCTATTAGTTATGAAATACCATTAACTCTATGTGTATTATCAATATCTCTACGTGTGATTCGTTGGAATATGAACTTTTACCTCTTTTTCTTTTAGAAATCAAAGAACAAAAAGAGGTTCAATGTATTAAATAGATATTCTCATTTTTTTATTCAGCATTCAGGTTGATGAGTTAAACCAGATAGTTATATGAGTGAAACAAAACAGCTTATCCATTTGTAGTAAGAAGAAAAAATCTCATTCCCTGTGTACAAGAATCAAGTTGAAGTAAACATAAGCAGGGTAACCTGTTTACCCCAAGATTCCGATTTTTTGATTAGTCATCATATCTTGAAGCGGGTGCAAACAAAAGATCAACTGTATGGAGTTTATACTACTTTCTTGTATTTATTACTATACCGGCGATCAATCAAAAGTCAGTGGACAGTTAGGAACACCAAGGTACACAAAAGATTAGTAATCGAGATAATGTAAGGTATCAAAAAAGAGGTTTTTCCACATAAAACGAATCATAATAAGGACTTGAAATTGGTAGAAATGATCAAGTAGTACTTCCCTACGATTCCGATCTAGAGTATGCTACTATTCACTGATTAAAGAAATGACTATCAAGAACGAATTAATCTTTTATTTTTTTTTGAAGTACCCTCCCCTGAGACAGAAGAAGAGGAAAAAAGAAATGGAATGCCATATATGGAATGAATAATAAAAAAAAAGCTTTCTTTATTCTTTCTTCCATATTCATACATATACAATTCTTATCACGATTCATGAACTAATGCCTAATTCTTTCTATTTATTGATATAACGAGTATTTTATTGAAAGATTCAGTTATTACCGAACAAAGAGAGATTCTCATTATAAAGGATAAGATCAATTCGGAAGCAACTTTTTGATTATTCCAGCAGACAGAATTCCATTGGTCTTGGGACTCTCCGATGTATCTTTATTCTGTCTACCCCAAAGAAAGATGCCGATAATACCGAACTAGTCCTTACATTTTTTGTGGCCATAGAGGAGCTGTATGAAGCTGAGGTTTCATGTACGGTTTTGAAATAGCGATGAAAACAGTAATGTTATTTTCGACTATGATTATCTAACAGTTCAAGTACAGTTGATATAGTTGAAGCACAGTCCAAATATGGTTTTTGGGGGTGGAATCTGTGGCGTCAGCCTATAGGCTTTCTAGTTTTTCTAATTTCTTCTCTAGCTGAATGTGAGAGATTGCCCTTTGATTTACCAGAAGCAGAGGAGGAATTAGTAGCAGGTTATCAAACCGAATATTCGGGTATCAAATATGCTCTCTTTTATCTTGCTTCTTACCTAAATCTATTAGTTTCTTCATTATTTGTCACAATTCTTTACTTAGGTGGGTGGAATTTCTCTATTCCGTACATATCTATTCCTGAACTTTTCAGAATAAATAAAATGGTTGGAATTTTTGGAATGACAATTGGTATCTTTATTACATTAGCTAAGGCTTATTTTTTTCTCTTAATTTCTATCACAACAAGATGGACTTTACCTAGGATGAGAATAGACCAGTTATTAAATCTTGGATGGAAATTTCTTTTACCTATTTCTCTAGGTAATCTATTATTAACAACTTCTTCTCAACTTGTCTCACTATAAATAACAGAATACGATAACAAGATTCTCGATTCATAATCTCTCTCAAACAAGAGAAAGAAACTCCCATTTTCTCATTGATATTTACAATATGTTCCCTATGGTAACTGGGTTCACGAATTATGGTCAACAAACAATACGAGCTGCAAGGTACATTGGTCAAAGTTTCATAATTACCTTATCCCACACAAATCGTTTACCTGTCACTATTCAATATCCTTATGAAAAATCGATCATGTCAGAGCGTTTCCGGGGTCGAATCCACTTTGAATTTGATAAATGTATTGCTTGTGAAGTATGTGTTCGTGTATGCCCGATAGATCTACCCGTTGTTGATTGGAGATTGGAAAGAGATATTAAAAAGAAACAATTGCTTAATTTTAGTATTGATTTTGGGGTTTGTATATTTTGCGGTAATTGTGTCGAGTATTGTCCAACAAACTGTTTATCAATGACTGAAGAATATGAACTTTCTACTTATGATCGTCATGAATTGAATTATAATCAAATTGCTTTAGGTCGGTTACCAATCTCCATAATTGGAGATTACACAATTCAAACTGTTATGAATTCGACTCAAATCCAAAGAGACAAAGAGAATTCCTTTGATTCAAGAACGATTACTAATTACTAAGATTTTTTTGGTTAGTCAGTAACTACAAAGAAAACTAATAACTATTGATTGTCGAAAATATTGAAACTGAGAATCTATTTTTCGTGATGGGATGATTTCGAAATATACAATTTGAACCACTATTCAAACTAGTCTTTTTTCGGATAAAGATTCTATTTACATTAATCCATATTCCCATTTCATTCTATGACAAATGGATCATAAACTAAAGAAGAAAAGAGGGTAACCCCTTTTCCTTTCCTGGACCTTTTAGTATGGTCATGATATACTTTAAGTTCTTTGTTTTTTTTTATACATAATGGATTTACCTGGACCAATACATGATATTCTTGTGGTATTTCTGGGATCAGTTCTTGTATTAGGGGGTCTAGGGGTAGTATTACTTACCAATCCAATTTATTCTGCCTTTTCGTTGGGATTGGTTCTTATTTCTATATCTTTATTCTATATTTCATTGAACTCCTATTTTGTAGCTGCCGCACAGCTCCTTATTTATGTCGGAGCCATAAATGTATTGATCTTATTTGCTGTAATGTTCATGAATGGTTCAGAATATTCCAAAGATTCCTATCTTTGGACCATTGGAGATGCGGTTACTTCACTGGTTTGTACAACTATTCTTTTTTCACTAATGACTACTATCCCAGATACATCATGGTACGGGATTCTTTGGACTACAAGATCAAACCAAATTATAGAACAGGACCTCATAAATAACGTTCAACAAATTGGGATTCATTTAGCAACAGATTTTTTTCTTCCCTTTGAACTCATTTCTATAATTCTTTTAGTTTCCTTGATAGGTGCAATTACTATGGCTCGACAATAATAAATACTTAGAACGATTCCAAATTATTAGAATTCTCAATTCTAAATAAAAAAACTCTAAATTTTTGGTCCCTTTTTATTTTCTTATTTTTTACCTTATATTAATCTCTTTTTTCCTTATTTCATTTCCTAAAAAAAGTAAAATTCATTATTTGCGAAATCAAAATATCTTTATCCATACTATTTTAATCAATCAAAGAAATATTTTATCTTTAATTACTTTAATAATATATCATATTAAAAATTTTTGAATTTTTATATTTGACTTAAAGTCTTATTGTCTGATTTCTTTTTTATTTTTTACATTATTCTTGAACTTAAAATATTTTTTTAATAAAGATTAAGAATTGGTGAATCAAAATTTCAGAAAAAAAAATATCAATTAACAATTTAATATCTTATGGAACATATATATCAATATGCATGGATAATACCTTTTCTTTCACTTCCAGTTCCGATATCCATAGGGCTTGGACTTTTACTTATTCCGACAGCAATAAAAAATGTTCGTCGTATATGGGCTTTTACAAGTATTTTCTTTTTAATAATAACTATGATATTTTCCTTGAATTTTTCTATTCAACAAATAAATGGGAGTTTGATTTATCAATACCTATGGTCTTGGACCATTAATAAGGATTTTTCCTTAGAATTCGGATATTTGATTGACTCACTTACCTCAATTATGTTAACACTCATTACTACTGTTGGAATCACAGTTTTTATTTATAGTGACAATTATTTGTCTCATGATCAAGCATATTTGAGATTTTTTGCTTATTTGAATCTTTTCAATTCTTCTATGTTGGGACTAGTTACAAGTTCAAATTTAATACAAATTTATATTTTTTGGGAAATAGTAGGAATATGCTCCTATTTGCTAATAGGATTTTGGTTTACACGGCCACTCGCTGCAAATGCCTGCCAAAAAGCTTTTGTAACTAATCGTGTAGGCGATTTTGGTTTATTATTAGGAATTTTAGCTTTCTATTGGATAATTGGTAGTTTTGAATTTCGAGATTTATTTGAAATAACTAATAATTTAATCCAAAAAAATGGAGTAAATTCTTTATTTACTACTTTATGTACCTTTTTATTATTTGTTGGTGCAATTGCAAAATCCGCACAATTCCCACTTCACATATGGTTACCTGATGCCATGGAAGGACCCACCCCTATTTCTGCTCTTATACACGCTGCTACCATGGTAGCAGCCGGGGTCTTTCTTGTAGCTCGACTCTTTCCTCTTCTCTTAATAACACCTAATATAATGCATATTATTTCTTCAATAGGTTTAATAACATTATTCTTAGGAGCTACTTTGGCTCTTGCTCAAATAGACATTAAAAGAAGTTTAGCCTATTCTACAATGTCTCAATTGGGTTACATTATACTAGCTTTAGGTATAGGTTCGTCTCGAGCTGCTTTATTTCATTTGATTACCCATGCTTACTCTAAGGCTTTATTGTTTTTAGGATCTGGATCTATTATTCATTCAATGGAACCTGTTGTTGGATATTCACCGTATAAGAATCAAAATATGGTTCTTATGGGTGGTTTAACTAAATATATTCCAATTACAAGAACTGCCTTTTTATTGGGTACACTGTCTCTTTGTGGTATTCCACCCCTTGCCTGTTTCTGGTCTAAAGATGAGATTCTTAGTAATAGTTGGTTGTATTCTCCAATTTTCGGGATAATAACTTACTTCACAACAGGATTAACAGCGTTTTATATGTTTCGAGTATATTTACTTACTTTTGATGGATATTTGCGTATTCATTTTCAAGGTTATAGTAGTACTAAAACAATTTTGTTTTATTCAATATCTCTATGGGGTAAAAGTATGTCCAAAAGATCAAACACCGATAGAAATTTGCCTTTATCAATAATACCTAAAAAAGTTTATTTTTTTTTTCAAGAAAAAAATAATGTAAAAAACAAGATATATTGCTTTAATACTTATTTTACAAAAAAATATACGTCTATATATCCTCATGAATTAGACAATACTATGCTCTTTCCTCTTCTCCTATTAGTACTTTTTACAATGTTCATTGGTTCAATAGGAATTTGCTTTGATCCAAGAGGAATAGATCTTGATTTATTATCGAAATGGTTAACTTTATCAAAAAACCCTTTCATTGAAAGTTCAAATCAATGTGTAATTTTCTATGAATTCTTTCAAAATATAATCATTTCAGTAAGTATAGCAACTTTTGGATTATGCATAGCATTCACTTTCTATGGATCTATAAATTCCTTTTTTCCGAATTTATATCTTTTTAATTTTTTTCTTAAAAAAGGTATTAAAAGAAATTTTTTAGACCGAATACAAAATGCAATATATAATTGGTCATATAATCGTGGTTACATAGATATTTTTTATACTAGTGTTTTTACATTGGGTATAAGAAGATTAAGCAAGTTTACTGAATTTTTTGATAGACATATAGTTGATGGGATTCCAAATGGAATTGGTATTACCAGTTTTTTTATAGGAGAAGGAATTAGGTATATAGGAAATGGGAGAGTCTCATCTTATTTATTTTTTTATTTATTTTTTGTATCTTTGTTTTTTTTAATCTTCTTACTTCTTTATTAATAGACATTTAATACACATATATTTCAAAATGTTAGAAATTCTTTTATTTCTAATTGAAAAACATATGAAAATTGAAAACATATTAAAACACATATATTCTATAGAAGTATAGAAGGAAATCTTCTCTGTAGTTCAATAGATAACTAAATATCTTATAGTTGACTAATATTAGTATTAGAAAAATATTAATATTAGAAAAAAAATAAAATATATAACTAAAGTTTTATTGAAAGAATTCAATAGTCTTTTCTTTTTACTCAAGGTATATATAAATATATTTTTTTAATTTATATAAGATTCTCCTAAGATTCTCCATTATTTTTTTATTATTTTATTCTCCTTTTCTTTGTCTTTCATTTAAATACCTAATAATAGAAATGAAAATACATTATTTATTATTTTTTGAAAGTTAGATCAAAAAAATATCGAAGAATTCTTTCCTCTTAGCTTAGATATTTTATTTATATTAGAAAATATAAAAGAATGATATAATAAATAATTCTTAATTCTTTCTTTTGAACAAAAAATGTCTTTCACATAAAAAAAAAATAAAAAAAACTTCCTTTCAATGGCAGTTCCAAAAAAACGTACTTCTATGTCAAAAAAACGTATTCGTAGAAATATCTGGAGAAAAAAAGCATATTTAACTGCAGTAAAAACCTGTTCTTTAGTAAAATCACTTTTTATTGGAAATTCAAAAAGTTTTATTGAAAAAAAACCAAATAAAAGAACTTTTGGTTTTTACATAGATATAGATGAAAATTCTGTAGTTAAGATTACACTCTAATTAGAACTAATAAACTATACTTTATATAATATTTAGTTTTTCCTAAGACAGATATTTTAGAGTTTTAAGTACTTAATTAATGAATTTTTCACAATAGAAGAAAAATCTTTTCTTTTTTCTATTGTGAAAAGTTTAATAGGACTTCAATCAATATGAATTGAGATTTATATATTGCCTATATATTTATATTTTTATAGAGATTTTTATAATAGAGCTATAAATTTTTACCAGAAAATTAAAATGATAAAAACTTTGCATTTATTTTTCTTATTTCTACTAAGTACTAAGATGTTAAATTATTAATATGAAGAAATGAAAAAATTTTATTCTTATCATTCTTGATACAGAAAATAAGATAAATACAAAAAAATGAAAAATGGTAATAATATATATATTATGTAAAAAAACAAGGTTTTTATAAATAAATATTGATGAGTTCAATATAAGATAAAAAAATATTCTTTATTGATTCTCAAGTTTCTTACAATTTTGTAATCTTGACAATTAATCATCAATTCAATTATTATTAAAAATAAGCCGCCATGGTGAAATTGGTAGACACGCTGCTCTTAGGAAGCAGTACATAACGTATCTCGGTTCGAGTCCGAGTGGCGGCATGACTACATATATGTTCAAATATATTGAAAAATTCTAAATTCACAATTTATTATCAAAATTTAATAATGTAATGTGTAAAATTTATTTATTAATGTAATGAGAATTCTTTATTTATTTTCAAAATTCTTATTTAAATATTGGATTTTTGAATCTTGACAATTTCTTATGAATTCAAAAAATTAAGTTACCATGTTTTCTATTAAAATTAGGAGACATGCTGTTCTTAGCAGTAATAAACATATCTAGGTTCGAGTCCGAATAGAATTTTGAAATCTTTGCAACTTCTCATGATTCAATTAGAATTTAAAATAAGTCACTATGGTGGACCAAGGTAGATATGATTGGTATAAACTGCCAATATATTGGGTTCACACATTGCTGAGCTTGCAAGACAATTTTTTCAGTGTCTGACCTGCTTAACAAAAGTAAAGCAGTAGTACGCTAGACTAGAGCAGGACGCTCCTCTGAGCAGTGGATTGGAGTATTTATTACTCATTGCTTACTGTTGGAAGGTGAGCTGTATCTGCGCCTTCTGCAGTGTGGTACAATGCGTGGACACACTGTTGTAAACAGTAGTTAGCTTATTGCTCTTACAACTAGTATTGTATTTATTAGTGGTATTTGAGTAAAAGCTTTCTTTGTGGTAAATGTTTCAAAACAGCTTCTTAATCGAAGTTTGAAAGTAACTTCTTTGAAAGTAACTTCTTGGTTTGAATCCGAGTGGCGGTATGGCTTTAGATATGTTAAAATATATTGAGAAATTAAAAATTCAAAATCCTGTAAGGAGAATTCTTTTATGATATTTCTAAATATAGAACATATATTAACTCATATATCTTTTTCAATTATTTCAATTGTCATTATAATTAATTTGATTACCTTATTATTTGGCGAAATTGTTGAATTTCGTAATTCCTTAGAAAAAGGGATGATTATTATTTTTTTATCTACAACTGAATTATTAATTTTTCGTTGGATTTATTCAGGGTACTTCCCATTAAGTAATTTATATGAGTCTTTAATATTTCTTTCATGTAGTTTATGTGTTATTCATATGGTTCCAAAGACTCAGAATCATCAAAATGAGTTAAACACAATAACTACACCAAGTACCATTTTGACTCAAGGTTTTGCCACATCAGGTTTCTGTCTCTCAGCAGAAATGCATAAGTCCACAATATTAGCACCTGCACTACAATCTCAATGGTTAATGATGCATGTAAGTATGATGTTGTTGAGTTATGGAGCTCTTTTATGCGGATCTTTATTATCAGTTGCTCTTTTAATTCTTACATGTCAGAAAAAGATTAATTTTGAGAAATTACATCATTCCGTTCCAAACGGCCAAATTCATTATTGGAAAGAAAAGATAAATATTTTGGAAAAAAACTCCTTTGCTTTATCTCCAAACTATTACAAATATGAATTAATTGAGCGTTTGGATTATTGGAGTTATCGTGTTATTAGTTTCGGATTTATCCTTTTAACCTTAGGTATTCTTTGTGGAGCAGTATGGGCTAATGAAGCTTGGGGATCCTATTGGAATTGGGATCCAAAAGAAACTTGGGCATTTATAACTTGGATTATATTTGCAATTTACTTACATATTAGAATGAATCAGAATTGGAAAGGTAAAAATTCTGCGTTTATAGCTTCTATTGGATTTCTTATTATTTGGATATCTTACTTTGGTATCAATCTTTTAGGAATAGGTTTACATAGCTACGGTTCATTCAGATTTATATAAAAATTGAATTTTTATATTAAAAAAAAACAGACCGATATCTATAAGGAATTAATTAATAAAAAAAGATTTTTTTTATTTTTATTATATAAATTTTATTTTTATTATATAAAAAAATAAAAAAAAAATCTTTATGTCTTTATGTTGAGTTTTTGAGAATTTTCAAAAAATTCTCAAAAACTCAACATATATCTTATCGGATTTGAATTTCGTTCATTTTGGAATAAAACGAAAAAATCTTTTATAAAATTTCAATAGAAAAATTCTATTTGATATTTTATTATAGATAGAAATAGATAGAAGCTTCAATTTTATTAAAAATTAATAAAATACTAATTATGATAATAATTAGATAAGATAGTTTGCACTCTCTCAATGGATAATGATAAAATAAAATCAGGATAAATACCGATTCCTATTATTGGTAAAAAAAGACAGGTTGAAAGAAATACTTCTCGTGATCCAGAATCGGAGTCAAAAAAATTTGAGTCTGAAACATGAAATAACTTGTAGCCATAGAACATCTGACGTAATATAGATAATAAATAAATTGGGGTTAATATTATTCCAACAGCCATTACGAAAGTAGTTATGATTTTTGGTATTAAAAAATATTTATGACTAATAATAAGTCCCACGAATACTAAAAATTCTGCAATAAAACCACTCATTCCTGGTAATGCGAGAGAAGCGGTCGAAAAACTACTGAACAAAGCAAATATTTTAGGCATTGAGATAGATATCCCTCCCATTTCTTCAAGATAAAAAAAATGAATTCTATCACAACTCGTCCCTACCAAGAAAAAAAACGCAGCACCAATAAATCCATGAGAAAGCATTTGTAAAATAGCTCCATTTAGGCCTATGTCGGTTAAAGAACCAATTCCTATAGCTATAAAACCCATATGAGAGACAGATGAATATGCTATTCTCTTTTTTAAATTGCGTTGACCAAGAGAAGTTAAAGCTCCATAAATAATTTGTATCGTTCCTATTATTACCAACCAAGGAGAAAATATAGAATGAGCATGGGGTAATAATTCCATATTAATCCGAATTAATCCATATGCTCCCATTTTCAATAAAATCCCAGCTAAGAGCATGCATGTACTATAATGTGCTTCTCCATGGGTATCTGGTAACCATGTATGCAAGGGTATAATTGGTAATTTGATAGCATATGCAATAAGAAAGCCGATATAAAATGTGATTTCTAAGACGATAGGATATGATTGATTAATTAATCTTTCAAAATCTAGTACTGGTTTATTGGAAGCATACAAACCCATACCTAGAATTCCAGTTAATAAAAAGATGGATCCTCCTGCTGTATATAAAATAAATTTAGTAGCCGAGTAAAGACGTTTCTTACCCCCCCACATGGATAAAAGTAAGTAAATGGGAATTAATTCTAGTTCCCACATGATAAAGAAAAGTAAAAGATCTTGAGAAAAAAATAATCCCATTTGACCACTATACATTGCTAACATTAGGAAATAAAACAATTGGCAATTTCGAGTAATTGGCCAAGCTGCTAAACTGGCTAAAGTAGTAATAAAGCCTGTGAATAAGATAAGTTCTATGGAAAGCCCATCGACTCCTAATCTCCACTGGAAATCAAAAACATCTATCCATTTAAGATTTTCTTTAAGTTGGATTAATTTATCATCAAATTGGAAATAAAAAAAAAATACATAAGCTGTTAGAATAAGTTCTAGTAAACATATACATAGAGTATACCATCGATAGATCTTGTTCCCTTTGTAAGGAAAAAAGAAAATAAAAGAACCTGCAAATATGGGGAAAACAACAAGTATTGTTAACCAAGGAAAAAAATTCATGAATGATTAAGAGTGAGATACTTTTTGACCAGAGAAACCCGTGCTCGAGATGATAGCTTTCATCGAGTACGGGTTTTTTCGATAAATAGGAATCAAATGATTAAGGTAGAGCTTTTTGTAACGTATCAATAAGCTAGAGCCATGCTACGAGTTGTTTCAGGCCCTAGATAAACACGGATACTTAAAAAATCTGTTGGACAGGCAGATTCACATCTTTTACAACCTACACAATCTTCCGTTCTTGGTGCGGAGGCAATTTGCTTGGCTTTACATCCATCCCAAGGTATCATTTCCAATACATCCGTAGGACAAGCTCGCACACATTGAGTACATCCTATACAGGTATCATAAATTTTTACTGAATGTGACATTGAATTTATAAATTATAATTTTGAAAATTAAAAATTTTCGATCTGGTCAAAGTAGTAAAAGAGTCAATTATATTCTAGACACCAGATGAAGCAGTGGCTCATTAAAAATTTTCCAATAAATTAAAATAATTTTTATAATAGAATCTACTTAAAAAAAGTCCAAAAGATTGAGAATTTGATCTCAAAGAGTTATTAAAACAAATAAAAGAATCAGTAAAAAAAAAATTCAATTAATAAATTTTTTAAAATAAAGTATTGAAATTAAGCTTTTTTGGATAGTTTATCTATGTGGTAAATATAACTAATTTTTTAATAAATTTGATCGATTAATACTAGTTGATTTTCTGTTATGATAGATGGATGAAACAATTGCTAATCCAATAGCAGCTTCAGCAGCCGCAATAGCTATAACAAAGATGGATAAAATATCTCCTTTTAATTGTCGATTATCAAACATGTCAGAAAAATTTAAAAGATTTATATTAACGGAATTAAGTATAAGTTCAAGGCACATAAGTGCCCTAACCATGTTTCGACTTGTAATTAATCCATAGAGACCAATAGAGAATAAGTAAACACTCAAAAAAAGCATGTGTTCAAACATCGTTAATTGACTCCTTGAATTTATATTTATAATTAATTATAAAAAAAATCAATATTTTGATTTACTATATTTTTATTTTATTTTAAACTGCTATTTATAACTTAATTGCTTAATATTTTTAACTGAATTACTCTATTACTATTACTATATTTATATATTTAGTTTTAGTTAGTTTTAGGTTTTAGACCAAAAATTTAGAGTTTTTTTATTTAGAATTGAGAATTCTAATAATTTGGAATCGTTCTAAGTATTTATTATTGTCGAGCCATAGTAATTGCACCTATCAAGGAAACTAAAAGAATTATAGAAATGAGTTCAAAGGGAAGAAAAAAATCTGTTGCTAAATGAATCCCAATTTGTTGAACGTTATTTATGAGGTCCTGTTCTATAATTTGGTTTGATCTTGTAGTCCAAAGAATCCCGTACCATGATGTATCTGGGATAGTAGTCATTAGTGAAAAAAGAATAGTTGTACAAACCAGTGAAGTAACCGCATCTCCAATGGTCCAAAGATAGGAATCTTTGGAATATTCTGAACCATTCATGAACATTACAGCAAATAAGATCAATACATTTATGGCTCCGACATAAATAAGGAGCTGTGCGGCAGCTACAAAATAGGAGTTCAATGAAATATAGAATAAAGATATAGAAATAAGAACCAATCCCAACGAAAAGGCAGAATAAATTGGATTGGTAAGTAATACTACCCCTAGACCCCCTAATACAAGAACTGATCCCAGAAATACCACAAGAATATCATGTATTGGTCCAGGTAAATCCATTATGTATAAAAAAAAACAAAGAACTTAAAGTATATCATGACCATACTAAAAGGTCCAGGAAAGGAAAAGGGGTTACCCTCTTTTCTTCTTTAGTTTATGATCCATTTGTCATAGAATGAAATGGGAATATGGATTAATGTAAATAGAATCTTTATCCGAAAAAAGACTAGTTTGAATAGTGGTTCAAATTGTATATTTCGAAATCATCCCATCACGAAAAATAGATTCTCAGTTTCAATATTTTCGACAATCAATAGTTATTAGTTTTCTTTGTAGTTACTGACTAACCAAAAAAATCTTAGTAATTAGTAATCGTTCTTGAATCAAAGGAATTCTCTTTGTCTCTTTGGATTTGAGTCGAATTCATAACAGTTTGAATTGTGTAATCTCCAATTATGGAGATTGGTAACCGACCTAAAGCAATTTGATTATAATTCAATTCATGACGATCATAAGTAGAAAGTTCATATTCTTCAGTCATTGATAAACAGTTTGTTGGACAATACTCGACACAATTACCGCAAAATATACAAACCCCAAAATCAATACTAAAATTAAGCAATTGTTTCTTTTTAATATCTCTTTCCAATCTCCAATCAACAACGGGTAGATCTATCGGGCATACACGAACACATACTTCACAAGCAATACATTTATCAAATTCAAAGTGGATTCGACCCCGGAAACGCTCTGACATGATCGATTTTTCATAAGGATATTGAATAGTGACAGGTAAACGATTTGTGTGGGATAAGGTAATTATGAAACTTTGACCAATGTACCTTGCAGCTCGTATTGTTTGTTGACCATAATTCGTGAACCCAGTTACCATAGGGAACATATTGTAAATATCAATGAGAAAATGGGAGTTTCTTTCTCTTGTTTGAGAGAGATTATGAATCGAGAATCTTGTTATCGTATTCTGTTATTTATAGTGAGACAAGTTGAGAAGAAGTTGTTAATAATAGATTACCTAGAGAAATAGGTAAAAGAAATTTCCATCCAAGATTTAATAACTGGTCTATTCTCATCCTAGGTAAAGTCCATCTTGTTGTGATAGAAATTAAGAGAAAAAAATAAGCCTTAGCTAATGTAATAAAGATACCAATTGTCATTCCAAAAATTCCAACCATTTTATTTATTCTGAAAAGTTCAGGAATAGATATGTACGGAATAGAGAAATTCCACCCACCTAAGTAAAGAATTGTGACAAATAATGAAGAAACTAATAGATTTAGGTAAGAAGCAAGATAAAAGAGAGCATATTTGATACCCGAATATTCGGTTTGATAACCTGCTACTAATTCCTCCTCTGCTTCTGGTAAATCAAAGGGCAATCTCTCACATTCAGCTAGAGAAGAAATTAGAAAAACTAGAAAGCCTATAGGCTGACGCCACAGATTCCACCCCCAAAAACCATATTTGGACTGTGCTTCAACTATATCAACTGTACTTGAACTGTTAGATAATCATAGTCGAAAATAACATTACTGTTTTCATCGCTATTTCAAAACCGTACATGAAACCTCAGCTTCATACAGCTCCTCTATGGCCACAAAAAATGTAAGGACTAGTTCGGTATTATCGGCATCTTTCTTTGGGGTAGACAGAATAAAGATACATCGGAGAGTCCCAAGACCAATGGAATTCTGTCTGCTGGAATAATCAAAAAGTTGCTTCCGAATTGATCTTATCCTTTATAATGAGAATCTCTCTTTGTTCGGTAATAACTGAATCTTTCAATAAAATACTCGTTATATCAATAAATAGAAAGAATTAGGCATTAGTTCATGAATCGTGATAAGAATTGTATATGTATGAATATGGAAGAAAGAATAAAGAAAGCTTTTTTTTTATTATTCATTCCATATATGGCATTCCATTTCTTTTTTCCTCTTCTTCTGTCTCAGGGGAGGGTACTTCAAAAAAAAATAAAAGATTAATTCGTTCTTGATAGTCATTTCTTTAATCAGTGAATAGTAGCATACTCTAGATCGGAATCGTAGGGAAGTACTACTTGATCATTTCTACCAATTTCAAGTCCTTATTATGATTCGTTTTATGTGGAAAAACCTCTTTTTTGATACCTTACATTATCTCGATTACTAATCTTTTGTGTACCTTGGTGTTCCTAACTGTCCACTGACTTTTGATTGATCGCCGGTATAGTAATAAATACAAGAAAGTAGTATAAACTCCATACAGTTGATCTTTTGTTTGCACCCGCTTCAAGATATGATGACTAATCAAAAAATCGGAATCTTGGGGTAAACAGGTTACCCTGCTTATGTTTACTTCAACTTGATTCTTGTACACAGGGAATGAGATTTTTTCTTCTTACTACAAATGGATAAGCTGTTTTGTTTCACTCATATAACTATCTGGTTTAACTCATCAACCTGAATGCTGAATAAAAAAATGAGAATATCTATTTAATACATTGAACCTCTTTTTGTTCTTTGATTTCTAAAAGAAAAAGAGGTAAAAGTTCATATTCCAACGAATCACACGTAGAGATATTGATAATACACATAGAGTTAATGGTATTTCATAACTAATAGATTGAGCAGCAGCTCGTAGACCACCTGAAAAGGAGTATTTATTATTCGATCCATATCCTGACATAAGAAGACCAATAGGAGCAATACTTGAAATGGCGATCCATAAAAAAACACCTATATCGAGATCAGCTAAAACAAGACGATACTCAAAAGGAATTACTAAATAGCTTAGTAGAACTGATATGACTGCTATAGACGGTCCAACACTAAACAGACGAATATCTCCTCGAGATGGGAGGAGATCCTCTTTCAAAAGTAATTTAGTCCCATCTGCTATAGCTTGAAGAATTCCCAACGGACCAGCATATTCAGGCCCAATACGCTGTTGGATCGCTGCAGATATTTCTCTTTCTAACCAAACAATTACTAGTACCCCTATGGTGATTCCCAATATCAGGGTCAAAATAGGTACAATCCATATCAGTCCATAGACTTCTTTGAAAAATCCCAATGTGGAGAAAGAATTGATAGTTTGTACTTCTGTCGTATCAATTATCATTTTAACGATCAACTTCTCCCATAATGATATCTATACTACCTAATATCGTCATGATATCAGCCAATTTCATTCTTTTAACTAGCTGAGGAAGAATTTGCAAATTGATAAAAGCGGGTGGACGAATTTTCCATCTCCAGGGGAAAACACTATTATCTCCTATCAAATAAATCCCTAATTCCCCTTTTGGGGCTTCCACTCTCACATAAAGTTCTTGTTTCGACAATTCAAAATTGGGTGAAGGTTTTTTACTTATAAATCTATATGCAAAATCATTCCATTCGTAATTCTTTGCTCTATCAAAGCGTCGGACTTCTAAATTCTCATAGGGTCCTCCAGGAATTCCCTCTAGAGCCTGTTGAATCATTTTTATGGATTCCCTCATTTCACCGATTCGTACTAAATAACGAGCTAATGAATCTCCTTCTTTTTGCCATTGGATTTCCCAATCGAATTCATTGTAACACTCATAATTATCAACTTTACGAAGATCCCATTGGATTCCAGAAGCTCGTAACATTGGCCCGGATAAACCCCAATTTACTGCTTCTTCTCCACGAATAATGCCCACTCCTTCCACTCGTTCCAAAAAAATGGGATTCCGTGTAATCAGTTTTTGATATTCAACAACTCCTGTTAAGAAATAATCGCAGAAATCAAAACATTTCTCTATCCATCCATAAGGTAGATCAGCAGCTACCCCTCCGATGCGGAAATAATTATGCATCATTCGCATACCTGTGGCGGTTTCGAATAGATTGTATATCAATTCTCTCTCTCTGAAAATATAGAAGAAAGGAGTCTGTGCACCAATATCTGCCATAAAAGGTCCAAGCCATAACAAATGAGAAGCTATACGGCTCAATTCCAGCATAATAACTCGGATATAGCTAGCTCTTTGAGGTACTTGAACATTTTCCAATTTTTCTGGTGCATTTACCGTTATTGCCTCTGTGAACATAGTAGCTAAATAATCCCACCGTGTTACATAAGGTAGATATTGTATAATTGTTCGGTTTTCCGCTATTTTTTCCATTCCTCTGTGTAAATAGCCCAATATGGGTTCACAATCAATAACATCTTCACCATCGAGAGTAAGGATCAGTCGAAGAACACCATGCATTGATGGGTGGTGAGGACCCATATTGACTATCATGAGATCTTTTCTTGTAACCGGTACAGTCATATCTTTTCTTCCTGAATTCATTATTCTATGAATTCCTCAAAGTGAGGCTCATCAAAATGAAAAATCGAATACTACTAAAAAAAATTCAAACAATGAAATTAACGAGTTTGTGACTCTCGAATATTCAACTGATCAATTAATTTATTATAACGTACTCGATTTTTCTTTGACAAATAAGCCAGCAACCGTTTACGTTTTCCCAGAATTTTTCGTAGACCCCTTTCCGATAAAAAATCTTTTTTGTGTAATTCTAAATGGGAAGTAAGCCTCTGTATCTTATTGGTGAAACTGAATACTTGAAATTCAACAGAACCCTTATTTTCTTCTTGTGGAATAATAGGAGTGAATGAATTTTTGACCATAAAAAACCAAAATTTTCTATCTTTTTTCTTTTTTTTTCATAGATGATTTTTCCCATCAGGAAAAATAAAAAAATCAGGATTATGCCAGTTAAATTATTTCAATCTAGTATTAGTATACACAAAAACTTGGATTGATTCATATACTACTTTCTTATTCTATCCAAATCAAATGGAGGATTTGATTTGGATAGAAGGAGATAGATCTCTTCAATCACTCTTTTATCTGCATTTGTAATATTTTATCCAAAAATTCTCTTATATCAGGTATGATACTATTTTGCTTCTTGTGATTTCATAAATTCCTCAGAATCGTCTGAAGCAGATGCAAGGTTTTTTCTAAGAATCTCATAGGGATCAGTAGAAACCATATTCTCATCCATAGAATCCCAAGTACCCGCATCAATAAAAGATTCGATTCGATCGAAACTATGATATAATAAGTGCTTTGCAAGATGGAAAATTTGTTCATGTACAAGATTGTAATATCTGATTAAATATCACCTTCCTTATTGAATATGCCGGTTTCAATCTAGGAATAATAATTTTAATTATCTTTATTAAGATAATTAATAATATTATTCCTATACAATTATACACCGATATTCTTAAAATCAATCTCATCTCTTGAGATTGGATGGATTTGATTTGGATAGAAGGAGATAGATCTCTTCAATCACTCTTTTATCTGCATTTGTAATATTTTATCCAAAAATTCTCTTATATCAGATATGATACTATTTTGCTTCTTGTGATTTCATAAATTATTCAGAATCGTCTGAAGCAGATGCAAGGTTTTTTCTAAGAATCTCATAGGGATCAGTAGAAACCATATTCTCATCCATAGAATCCCAAGTACCCGCATCAATAAAAGATTCGATTCGATCGAAACTATCCATTCGTAAATGATATCCACAATGTTGACAAATATATTTGTTTTTTTGCGCATATTGTTTGTAAATGGATGTCTCACAATTTTCACACATAGTCCATAAATGACCGAATGGCGCAAATACATCCTTTGGATCAACTGGCTCCTCTGGCTCCTCTGGCTCCTCTGGCTTAAGATTCTTTTGGTATTCTAAATTTCTATTATCATAAGCACTCTGAGCAATAGAAAATTCCTCTTTTATATCTTTTATTAAAAAATTGTAACGTTTGTCCTTTTCGTGGATTTTTTTTTTTTTTTTGCTTTGTTTTTTTTTTCGTGGATTTCCAATTCTTTTTCGTGGATTTCCAATTCTTTTTCGTGGATTTCCAATCTTAAAACTATAAATGCTTTAATTAAAATAGGATATCCTATCATCAATGCAAAAATGTTGGGATTAACGGGTACCTTATTTAGCTTATATTTTTTATCTAGGTTTTTATCTAGGTTATAGTTATATATATATAAATCGCTGTATGAACATAAAAGAAAAAAGGAACCGAAGAATCATAATTGTCTTTTTGAAAACATGTATGTAGAAGAATGCAAATGACGATCTTAATTCTTCTCTACTTGAATTATAGTAAAAGTTCTATTATTAAAATGTTCGTCATAGCTTTTTCTGTGGTATTCGAGTAAAACGAAGTCCTCCTTCGAGATAGGATGAGCTTTTAACTTTTCGGAAAGCGTACATTGTAGTATGCATTGACAAGGCTCTAATGGCGAAGGCATTGGCGTGGGATAGTACAATTGTATTTGCACCCACACCCACACTATTTCTCCATTCGGATTTTCGTCTATCTTATACACTGTTCCTAGACTCCAATTCAAAGAAGGTGCTTCGACTTTCTTCATAGGTGGGGTCACTAAAAGGATTAAGAGTATCCAAGATCCTATTTTCGTTCTCCTCACGTATATTCACTATGTGATCGATAATACCAAAATTGATAGCTTCACTGGGTGATAAAATGGGCTCACTTTCCATAATGGAGAGTAGCTCATGTTCCGAGTAGCTTGTGCTTTTGGCACAAACACTTAAAAATTTATCAACCAGTTTGCGTTTATCTCGTAAGTTTTTAAAAATCGACGAATGATTCGGAACAATACTTAGATCAACGAAGTTCGGAGTCTTAAAAGAAATCATAGAGTTCGGAAATGCAGCCCGTTTCCCCTGTGTTCCTCCTGCGAGAATAAAAGCGGTTCCTAATCCCACAGGACCTATCAGAGTGGTATATATCGGAACCGGGCTGCATTTCAAAATATATGAAAGAACCAAAGATTCAAATGCCCCTAACATAGGGCAGTCTATAAAAACTCTAATTGGATCTTTACTTTTCGAATCGTAAAGCTCTAGCAGCTCTGGCACTATTAGCTGCATTAGCCTTCTAGAGTAACGCTCGCTGTGTAGAATTATTGTCCGCTCGCGATAGAGCCTATTATAGACTCGAAGAAAATCATCAGGCAAGGGTCGGAGATGCTGATACCTCCTTTTATTTAAAAAATCCCACTTCAGTGGAATAATAGGAGTGAATGAATTTTTGACCATAAAAAACCAAATTTTTCTATCTTTTTTCTTTCTTTTTCATGGATGATTTTTCCCATCAGGAAAAATAAAAAAATCAGGATTATGCCAGTTAAATTATTTCAATCTAGTATTAGTATAGAGTTTCAATTTATTCATTTTGAATCCTTTCTATCTTCTACTTCTTTTTTGATTTCCTTTTTTCCTAGATTCTTTATTTCATTTTGATTTCTCTATTGATTCTATCCCATAGGAATAGAATCAATAGAGAACCTATGAATCTATATTATTCCATTTCAATCTCTTCCCGATACCTCCCAAGGAAAATCCCCAATTGAATCCAAAATTGACGGGTTAGTGTAAGCTTATCCATGCGGTTATGCACTCTTGAAAAGGAATCAACTTTCTGAAAGATCCTGGCTTTTGTGCTTTGGTGAGTTGTGCTAGATCCTTTCATGACCTATATTGTGTTGAAGGAATATCTATATCATCCGATCAATTGCGTAAGGCCCCCGGTAGAAATGGAACCGGGGAAAGTATAATCAATAGTTCGTAGCAAAGAGGAATATATGCACAAGCAAAAAAATATGGATGTTGAAGTGAATAAGTATTTGTTTTATATTATGCCATAACTTTTGTATATCCATACGCAGATATTTCTGAAAAATTGGTTGAAATATCAAAATCCTTTTCATCCCTTTCTCTCAAAAAGAGATTTTCTTCTTCAAATGACTCATATGAAAATAAAGAAAGTGTCAAAGAAAGAAAAGGAGAAGACCCATTAAAAGAAAGAATCATTCTTTTTTCCAGACAGATGAGTCTTATTTATTAGTTTTAGGGATATAAAAATACTCGAAATCTTATTATTTATCATATCAGAGTTCATTTCAAAAAGATATATCTCACTTATCAAAAAATTTTTTGATTATCTTGAAAATCAGGATTATAATCAATATAATCAAGAATCTGCGATAAAAGACTTTGAATTGAAAATCAATACGAAATCTTGATTTCCAATTCAAAAAAATGAATCGAAATATAAAAAAACCGCTATACATTAATTCCATTAGCTCATCTTCATTAATGGACATTAATGTATAGGCTAGCATAAGCCCGTGAATGAGCTTAGCATATTGCTCAATTTGGTTTTCGAACTGAATATTTCGAAATTTGAACATTTTTTAAATGTATCCTATAAAATAGAGAAAAATCTCTATAACAAATTTATAGAACACATAGAAAAAAATGTACAATTCAAAATTGTTCGTGAAATAATCAAATTCCACGATATAAAATCGTGGCTCAAACCAAAATGAGCAAAAGATAATAAAAAATAGAACAAAATGATTCCATAAATCTAATATCAAGTAACATATAAATTCTTTTTTCATAAACCTCCTCTATTTAAACCGTGGAATGCGAATAATTCACTAAGAACACCTTTGAAAAGATTACGCGGTACAATTGAATCTAATGAGCCCTTTTCCAATAAGTATTCAGCTTCCTGTACACCCTCGGGTACTTCGATCTTCATTACTTCTTCAATCACTCTTTTACCTGCAAATGCAATGGTTGCATCTGGTTCACCAATAATTATATCGCCAAGCATTCCAAAACTGGCTGTGACACCACCTGTTGTAGGTGATGTCAGAAGTGACACTAAAAATAAGTTTTCATGGAATTGAAAATTCAATAAAGTCGAAGATATTTTACCCATCTGCATTAAGCTGAAACTTCCTTCTTGCATACGAGCTCCTCCAGAAGCACAACAAATGATGAGAGGTAAGGATTTTCTCGTAGCATATTGAATTAGACGGGTTATTTTTTCACCCACTACCGATCCCATACTTCCTCCGATAAACTCAAAATCCATAACCGCAAGTGCTACAGGGATACCGTCGAATTGACCTATTCCTGTTTGAACAGCGTCAGTCAAACCTGTTTTTCTTTGATAAGAATCGACCTTATCCATGTAAGGTATATCTTCCTCAGATTCTGTTGATTCCTCTGATTCTTGTGATTCCTTAGATTCTGTTGATTTCATTGATTTTTTTGAATTTTGATTAGCATATGCAGCAGAAGCAAGGTTGGGTAGCGTCAGTCAAACCTGTTTTTCTTTGATAAGAATCGACCTTATCCATGTAAGGTATATCTTCCTCAGATTCTGTTGATTCTGTTGATTCCTCTGATTCTTGTGATTCCTTAGATTCTGTTGATTTCATTGATTTTTTTGAATTTTGATTAGCATCTTCATCATAAGCAAGGTTTTTTTCTTTTTCTTCTATTTCTCCTGATGATTCTATTTCTGCAAGAAGAAATAGTTGCTCTATTTCGTTTCGAGTATATTTCTTTCCAATCAATTTGTTGACTTCCTCTTCATCTGAATCGAGTTTATCTTCATTCATTTTATTCAGTTCCTCTAGATCTAGTTCTTCTTCAAGTAACTCTTTCTCGATATTTTTTCGTTTCTCTTCCATTCGCTCTCCACTCATTCCATAAACCGAATAGAAAGGAACATAGTAATTCTCTTTTCATTTTTTTCCTCCTTTTTTTCAGAAAAATAATATTTTACTCATCCTATGTTATGTCCTTTTTTTGCAAAAAAATATGGATGGTGAAGTGAACTAAGTATTTGTTTTATATTATACCATAACTTTTGTATATCTATACGCAGATATTTCTGAAAAATTGGTTGAAATATCAAAATCCTTTTCATCCCTTTCTCTCAAAAAGAGATTTTCTTCTTCATAAGAGGGGCAAAATTTGAAAAGAATCAATCAAATGAAGACAAGCTTCACGAAGTGCTTCTACAGGAGTCAAACTTCCATTCGTGTATATCTCGAGAAATAGTATTTCCTCGGAGTCAATTTTTTTTTTAAGCGGATCATAATACGGTTTATTCGCATGATACGTATAATTGACCTGTAGCACAGGAGTAAATGTGCTATCTATGGGAAAAGTAAAACTGCAATTTTCATCGCTATAATCGCCATATTTGACATTGTCATTGACGACACTGTGTCGAGGGTGATACCCTCTATCTCGTTCTAATATCAATTCAATTGATAAATCTATTGGTCCTGTTATATACGCAATACCTAAAAGTATGATTATTACTAAATATAAATAGGATTTATCTCGTTCTAATATCAATTCAATTGATAAATCTATTGGTCCTGTTATATACGCAATAGGTTGGTCTTCGTTGACTATGTGAACAAAATCCGGTAGGTTTCTATTTTTGGCAGTAAAAAGCATTGGACCACTCTCCGAAATCGATATCGATGCTTTGATAACTTGATTGGTGAGGCTTTTCAAGACAATTGTCTTGAGATTTTGTAATATTTCATCTATAGATTCTCTTATACCTGGTATAGTACTATATTGATGAAAAGATTTTTCTTGTTTTTCTTTCAATTGAAATGTAGCATGTGTTATACGTGTTCCTTTTATTTCTGCAAGTAGAACTCTTCGTATGGTAGTACCTAATATATTAGCCTGACCTTCCTTAAGCGACGATAACATGAAAGGACCATAATGTAAACTACGACTCTGACAGGTAGTTGAGGGGGCAACCATTGAGGGTATAATAATGGGTGCCCGAGACCAAGTAACAACTTGTTGAACAATTAATAATATAACTAGAATTAGAATTCTATGGCTCAGGAATAGTAGATGCCTGAGCCCAGTTAGTATTATTTCTCTCTCCTCCCCCTTTTTGATTTTTTCAAATGTTTTCGATAAATGCTTAGCTACAAATCTTTTCTTTACTACAATCCTTTTTTTGACAATCCTTTTTTTTTCACCTATCAAAGCTGATTACTCCTTTTTTTGCATGGTAAATAGTAGATGCCTGAGCCCAGTTAGTATTATTTCTCTCTCCTCCCCCTTTTTGATTTTTTCAAATGTTTTCGATAAATGCTTAGCTACAAATCTTTTCTTTACTACAATCCTTTTTTTGACAATCCTTTTTTTTTCACCTATCAAAGCTGATTACTCCTTTTTTTGCATGGTAAAGATTGATTGTCATTCTATGTCCAATAGAATGATCTAAGTATCGAGGTCAGAATTAATAATTCGGAATGGAAAAAAGACAAAATACTTTCTTTTTGGGGACTAGCTGCGAAAATATTAGACAAAGTGGGCCAAAAAAAATCCTGGATTTGGTAAGGAGCAAAATTTTCCTTCTCCAAATTTCTTAAGTCAACAAGAACTCTTATGAGAACGGGTTGAGATAAAAAAAAGGATTTCTTTTCATGTTTTTTGTTCATAGGTTTGATTGCACTTTTTTTAGTATAAATAAAGAAAAGGTTAATAATATTAAAAAGAAATGAAAAATTTCTTTTATAGTTCTATAATAATATTAATATTATTATATGTAAAGTCAAGTAACAATATGTCAAGTCAAGTAACAAAAAAAGAAAAAGTTAATAATATTAAAAAGAAATGAAAAATTTTTTTTAGAATATATAGTTCTATTATAATAGAACTAATATTAATTGTCAAGTAATATATTATATATATTCGTCAGAAATTCATATATTATTCATATATTGATGATATGGAAATATCATCTTGCATATATATTATAGTATAATATAAAAATATTGATGATATGAGAATACTATCTTGCATATATGAAATGAGACGACACTACGACGAAGTTCCGAGAGTTACGAAGTAAGCTTGGGACTTCTATTGTTTATTGGTTGAGAACAAAAGTTGAACTCTAAGAGGTAGAATCTGCGGTTGTTCCTCAGTAGCTCAGTGGTAGAGCGGTCGGCTGTTAACTGATTGGTCGTAGGTTCGAATCCTACTTGGGGAGATTGGATTAGTTCTTAATGAAAGAATAAAGAATTTCATTAAATAAAGGCTTTGCCTTAGCAGGAGGTAACCCCTTCCCCATCTTTGTTTCTATTGCAAAAGAGCTTCTTTTATCAAATTCTGTACTATACCCCAAGTTATAGAACTCTGCGTTCGCTATCTCGATCATGACTTTCCTACCCCCATAGGAAAAGTCAAGGGACCTTCATTTTAAGGCTTTGGGCGAGGAGGGACTCGAACCCCCGACACCGTGGTTCGTAGCCACGTGCTGTAATCCTTCTGAGCTACAAAAACAGAAATAGAAGAAAAAGAAAAAAAAAACATTGCTTATGATGAAGATGCTAATCAAAATTTTAAAAAATCAATAATTGTTCAATTCTCAAGAATAACATCTAAAGATGCTGAAGTACACTGGACACTTTAATAAAAAATAATAATTTACAAGTTAAAAATGAGTTATATTTTTACAAGTTAAAAAATTTACAAATTTAGAAGTTAAAAACTGACATAAAGCATCATAGCTGATTGGGTTATGTTGAGATATATTTACATAAACATACTTTTGTATTAAAGATGCATGTAAAGAAAATATTTGTAGCTAAGCATTTATCGGAAACATTTGATAAAATCAAAAAGGGGGAGGAGAGAGAAATAATAGTCACTTGGTCTCGGGCATCAACTATTATACCCTCAATGGTTGGCCATACAATCGGTATTCATAATGGAAAGGAACATATACCTATTTATATAACAGATTCTATGAAAGGTCACAAATTGGGAGAATTCGCGCCTACCCGGATGGACCCGATAGATGAAAGAAACGATAACGATAATAAATCTGTAATGAAGAATAAAAAAAATAGGGATCAAACAAAGATTAAGGAAAAAGAATCTTA